TATTGTATCCAGCCATAAAAATTGAATGGAAAAATTTGACCTATGAAACCACGATCTGATATCTTTTATAAAATATATATAATAAGATATATATGGATCTTGCCTTGTGTTCTGGAATAAAAATAGTTAAAACGTCTCTTATGTTGTGACTTAGAATAAACCCTTTTCTGTAAAGAAAGAAAATAGCTATTTATTCCTAACTTTTTCCTATACTATATAACAAGTTAGGAACAAGAAGATTTAATCGGCAATATCGACAGATTACCGCGTAATCCAAAGAGATATGAAAATGAAAAACAAAAGCTTCACTATTCAAATTTTGAATTTGAATATCAGAATAGTGGATTATAGTTATGATTCAAGGGGTTAGGTCCACTTACTTTTTTCTTTTGTTGATTTCTAATTGATTTGATTGCTATAATAAAAAATAGGAAATTAGGAATATTTTGAGATTCAAGTAGACAACTTATTATTGTTCAGTATAAACGTAATAAACGTAATACTATTAAGTATAATATATAATAAATAGAATAGCAAATGGTCACCCTTATAAATATAATTCATTATAATATATTAAATTAATATAATTTGTTACTTTTTTTATTACAAATACAAATATAAAAAATATCTCTATTCTTCCTTTAAATAGAAATACTACCGCGGGAGTTTTATGAAAAAGCCAAAGCCCCTTATCGGATTTGAACCGATGACTTACGCCTTACCATGGCGTTACTCTACCACTGAGTTAAAAGGGCATGTTTGATTCAATTTCTGAATTTAAGGCGTGAGTCACTATATATTTAGTCTATATACATATTCTATGTATATAAATAGATCTTTTACATATATCTTATGTGTTCAAATAAATTTTTGACGTATAGTGGTTCACTCAGGAACGATAAATTTGATTGACATAATTGAGTTGAGTTATAGGATATACTTGTAAGTACAAAAAGGCTTTTTTACTTTCAAAAATATCAATGCAAGGAATTTTTTCAAGCTAGATGCTAATTGCCATCATAACGAAATTCATTTGATTGATATATGTACCTATCAATTCAACCTAAATCCAAAATATTTCATCGAATCATTAATATTAATAAAGCGCTTGTGCTTGTCCCCCACAAACCAAATTGTTAGAGAAAAAAATTTCTTATTTATTAATATTATATTAATCTTATAAAATAATATTAACAATAAAAAAAACAAGATAGATTTATTTATTGAATCATAGAATATTGAAATTATAGAATATTGAAATTATAGAATATTGATTAGCATGAATGATTCAGAAATAGAAATAATCAAAAAATTATATAATCGTGAAAGATAGAAAGATTCTTCGCATTGATTCATACGATTCCATTATATTGACAATTTGAAAAACTATTCATACTATGATCATAGTATGATGGCGGTTGTGCACATATGCCCCCATCGTCTAGCGGTTCAGGACATCTCTCTTTCAAGGAGGCAGCGGGGATTCGACTTCCCCTGGGGGTAGGGGACTACGAAAGGAAGTGGATCATGGATTATTGCTAAGCCTGGATTGATTTTTCCCGGGTCGATGCCCGAGCGGTTAATGGGGACGGACTGTAAATTCGTTGGCAATTTGTCTACGCTGGTTCAAATCCAGCTCGGCCCAAAAATTCACTGATCGTGATATAACCCATTTTATGTTCTCAATAAATGCTCGATCCCAATAGAAAAACGTAAAATTTTCACATATTCATATATCTTTACCGCGATCACTATTTATTTACATTCTAATGATCTAGACTTAGATCAAGATGTAAAGTCTAAGGAAAAGAGTAAAGCAAAAAGACCTTTTGCATTGAAAGATTGACTATCCATTGATTTGGAAATAATGAAAAGATTATGATTATTAGTAATCCATGCCGCTCTTGCTAAAGAACATATCCATATCAAAAGTTTTTGAATGAAATCATATGAATATGTAGACTGTACACTTTATTTTAGTATGTTATTTCTTTGGGATTGTAGTTCAATTGGTGAGAGCACCGCCCTGTCAAGGCGGAAGCTGCGGGTTCGAGCCCCGTCAGTCCCGATGGATCCAAATCCAATAAAAAAATACAGCAATTCATCCTTCCTTTTTTCTGTGAAAGGGGGTACAAATAGTATAATTTCATTCCCAACAGGAATCCTTTTTTTTCATTTCTTCTATTGTTTGTTTGGGTTTGTTTAGAACCAATGGTAAGCGTAAAAGCGGTTAGAGGATACTTCATCAAACGATTGTACAAGGAGGACGCTAGTTTATAGAAAAGAAAGGATGAAAAATAATTAAAAATTTAACTAAAAATAAAATAAAGTTAAAGGTGTTTTTGAGTGTATCAGGAATTGACGTTGGAATTCGGTATGGATAAAAGATTTTCCTATCTTATACTATTCAATTCTTGACGATGAATCAATTTGTCAGATATTTTTATTCATGATATTGATCTGATTCGATTACATCAAGTGTAATTCATATTCATCCCATTGAATTTACAGACAAAAGATTTATCATCTCTATGGGATTAAATCCCGAGTTAGTGCGAATTAAAGAAAAATTAAAAACGAAATTATGGAAGTAAATATTCTCGCATTTATTGCTACTGCACTGTTCATTTTAGTTCCTACTGCTTTTTTACTTATAATATACGTAAAAACAATAAGTCAAAGTGATTAATTTTAATTAAACTTGTGACTTTTTAGTTCTTATCAATGATTGAAGAGAAGAAATAAAATAAAAAGGATTCCAATTTCGCGTTTTAAATGAAACGATCGAACTATACTCAGCAGTATTCTATGAGATCCTAGATAGTGTGGTAGATAAAAATTTATCTACCATACTATCTAGTATCTAGTATTGTTATTATACTGTATAAAGTTTGTTGTATGAAGATACAGGTTAATTTAATATATATATATATTAATATTAATCGACATTATGATCTTCATATATGGAATTGATATATAGATATCAATTCCATATATAATGTACAGAGTGTTATGTTCTAATTCTATTTCTTTGCTTCATCTATTTCTATTTGATTTGTGTTGATTCCAATCAATCTGAAATAATCCCAAAGACAGCTTTTACTTTACGATTCTAATTCCTAGATTTCTGATTCTTTTTAATATGAATTCCGATATCCATTGAAAGAAAGATTCAAATCAATGAAAGAATAAGGGGATGTTTATAATATCATAAAATATGAGAAAATCAAGTAATCTTATTGTTAGCATTCCCACAAAGAAGTAATTGATTGAGCAGTTGACAGAGGATCTAGAGGTTCATGGGAACTTCTTCGGATTTCGAAATAAAAAAATTTTCAAATTTCATTTTGAAAGTGAAATAGTCAAATAAAAAAAAGTATTTCCAGAACAGAACGATCTATAAAAAAAATTGATACAGTTTGATTCCTAAACTCAATTAGTAGTACTTCTAGAGTCCACTTCTTCCCCATACTACGAGTGAAAGGGAAAATGTAAAGACTACCATTAAAGCAGCCCAAGCGAGACTTACTATATCCATGTGAATTTTGTCCTCGATCTCTATGAAGGAATTTTTCAATTATTGTTCACTAATAATAGTAGAATTTCCAGCGCATAGTCAAAAGGGGATTCTGATCCAACACTATTGTATTGATGAAACAATCCAATAAATCCAATTAGAACAGTTCTTATAATTATAAGATTTCTAGTAGAATCAGAAAACATTAAGCACAAGCAAAATACGCAGAGACAGCCTTTGAAGTAGCAGAAGTATCAAAGGAATGTTAATAATATGTCAGAAGAATAAGACCTATTCTCTTTTTTGTCACCTTTCATTTTCATTAAGTCAAAAAGAAAAAAATATAGAATCAAGATAGATCATTATATATCGAATACCCCTATTTTTTTTCTTTTTCATTTTTCCCATTTATTTGATATAAATTTTACCATATCCGATTGTCCCTATGAAATAATCGAAAGCGTCCTATTACGCTCTTGACTAGAGGTTATCGAAGGGGTAATATTTATTTTTGCACTTTAATTATAAACTTTATAGTTTATATAAAAATAAGTAAAAGTACATAAACTAAAAGTATATATAAGTACTTATATATATAAGTAAAAAAAAGCTAATTATCCATTCAATCAAATTACTATTGATTGAATGCCAGAGTGCTCATAAACTTTCATGAGTATGTATACAAAGTTTCTTCTGTTCTTTCCACATTCCACAACTAATAATTTAATTAGATTCCCCCGCCACTATCCAATCTAATTCAAGACTCAGCCAGTAGACACTACGTTAGTAGTGCAAGGACTATCAGATAAAAAGTTACCAGTTCTTTTATAAGTTTTCCTTAAACCATAATTTATAGAACAGACGCTTGCTTCTGCTGGAAAAACTTGGCACGTTATATCAGCAAAACAGAATAAGGTATTTCGACTCTTTTGTTAATCAGGCGACACCCGGATTTGAACTGGGGAAAAAGGATTTGCAGTCCCCCGCCTTACCGCTCGGCCATGCCGCCAAAACGATACAAAATAGATGACAAAATTTCCCCTTTTGTTTTTTTTCTTGTACTTGTATTTTGCATCCCGTTTTCTTTAAAACCTTTCCAAAAAGAAATAGCGTATCTTAAAATCCCAAATATATATATTTTTCGGTCACAAAACCAAAAAATTAGGACAAATTTGAACCGTTAACTATTGATTGTAAATTCAGGAACGATTCTTAAATTTGAATCTAAAACAGTGTTTCCTTTGTGTTTACTTAAAGAGATAAGTAAATTCAAATTGATACATAACTAAACTAATCAGTTTTTATTTATTTGATTTTTTTGAAAAAAAAAAATCCTTATCAATTTAAATTATAACAGGAATTATGGGTATATGTAAACCCCATAACAAAAATCAAAATTGTTACGCAGATATTATCTAATCAGGTATCTTATCTGTATATGATGTTTCATAGGTAATTTTCACGAAATTATCGTGTTTCACTT